TTAAAAATAAATAAAAAAATTGGAACGGCCAAAAAAACTATATATGTATAAATATAATTATTAAAATTACATTTAAAATTTTAATTAACTTAATCATAATCTATAAAAACCTTAAATTTAAAACAAATAAATAATAAAAGTAATTTATTTTTTATAAATTAAATTTTATTATTTAATAAATAATTTATTTTTTATAAATTAAATTTTATTATTTAATAAATAATTTATTTTTAAATCACTGACGATTTAAAAATAAATTAATAAGCATAAATTTATAGAAATAAATTTATAGAAATAAATTTATAGAAATAAATTTATTATTAATTTATTTTTAAAAAACTAATTTATTTGGGAACATTTAAAAGTTTTTCTAGCTTTGAAATTTATATTACTTTATAAGTATATATTTATTTTTGTGAATTAAATTATTTAAAGAACATTAATTTATTTATAATATTTAAAATTAAAAATTAAAGAAATTTAGTTTTAGTAAAAGATATATTATTAATAAAATTTGTGCCAGCAATTGCGGTTATACAAATAATAAAATAAATTATTATTTTAATTAATAAATATTTAATTATTTATATTTATAATTATTTTAAAAAGGTAAAATTTGAATAAAATTTAAAATAAGTATTTATTTATAGGTATGAAATTAATTACAATAAAAGATAAACTAGGATTAGATACCCTATTATATTATTTAAATTTAATAATTAAAAAGAAGTAAATTTTATTTTTATAAAAATTTAAAGAAAATGGCAGTATTTTAATCTATTTAGAGGAACCTGTAATTTAATTGATATTCCACGATTAATTTTACTTTATTTATTAAATTTATATATCGTTGTTATAAAAATATGTTTAAAAATTAAATTTTTTAATATTTTAACTATAAATTATATCAAATCAAGATATAGTTTATAATAAAGAATTATATGGGTTATAGTAAAAAAATTTTTAGATAATAAGATTAAAGTTTTATTTGAATTTAGATTTAAATGTAATTTAATATAAATTTTTTAAATGATTTAGTTTTAAAATATGTACATATTGCCCGTCACTTTCATTTAATTGAAATAAGTCGTAACAAAGTAGAAGTACTGGAAAGTGTTTCTAGAAAGACAAATTTAAGCTTAAAAGTATTTCAGTTACATTGAAAAGTAAGAAAATTTAAATTTTCAAATTTGAAAATAATTATTTATTTTGGTTAATGTTATAAATTTTTTAAAATAATAATAATAGTAAATTATTTTAGTTAAAAATTAAAAAATAAATTGAATGAAAGAAAATTAGTAAATTAATTGAATATTGAAATATTTATTAAATTTATATAAAAGTAAATTTAAATGATTGTATTTTGTGTATCAAAGAATATTTATTATAATTTAAGTAATATAATAATCTCGAAATTTAAAGAGTTAATTAATTAATTTAGTTATTATAGCATAAATATTAATAATAATTAATTAGAAATGAAATGTTAATCGATTTAAATTATATCTAGTTATCTTAGAAATAAATTTAATTTAGTTAATTATCTAAATATATTTTTTTTGAAAATAATTTATTTAATTAATAATTTTTAAGGGGATAAGCTTTTAAAAATTTTTAAATAAAAGTTTTTAAATATTATTAAAATTAATAGAAGTGTAATTATTTTTTAATTAAAAATTTTTATAAATTATTTTTGTAAGTTTTATTTTATAATTTAAAATTAATATTTTATAAGATTAAAAATTTTAATTTTTAAAATTTTTTAATAATGATATTATTAGTATTATAAAAAAAAAAATAAAATAATTTATTTACGATAAGATAAATTTTATTAATTCGGCAAATATATATTCGCCTGTTTATCAAAAACATGTCTTTTTGAAAAATAATTTAAAGTTTGGCCTGCCCCCTGAATTATTTTAAAGGGCCGCAGTATTTAATTGTGCAAAGGTAGCATAATAATTAGTCTTTTAATTGAGGACTGGAATGAACGGTTAAACGAAATATAGTCTATCTAAAATTTACCGGGAGAATTTAATTTTCAGTAAAAAATCTGAAATAACTTTAAAAGACAAGAAGACCCTATAGATTTTTATAATTATTTTATAAAATTATATTATTAATTATTTTATTGGGGTGATAAAGAAATTTGTTAAACTTTTTTGTTAATTAGACAATAATTTTTGAATATTTAAATGATTTATTAATAATAAATATCAGAAAAAATACCTTAGGGATAACAGCGTAATTATAATTTTAAGTTCTTATTGAAATTATAGATTGCGACCTCGATGTTGGATTAAAATTTAATTTAAATGCAGAAATTTAATATTTAGGTCTGTTCGACCTTTAAAATTTTACATGATCTGAGTTCAAACCGGTGTAAGCCAGGTTGGTTTTTATCTTTAATAAAGAGAAATAATTTAGTACGAAAGGATTAATTATTTAAAATAATTTTTTAAGAAGAATATCATTAAAAAAACTATTTTGACAGAAATTATGTGTTAAATTTAGAATTTAATTAAGTATAAATAATTTATACAAATAGTAATGAATTATGGGGAATTTTATATTAGTTTAATTAATATGATTATTTTAATTTTGATAGTATTAGTGAGTGTTGCTTTTTTTACCTTATTAGAGCGGAAAGTTTTAGGATTTATTCAGATTCGAAAGGGTCCTAATAAAGTAGGGTTTATTGGAATTATCCAACCATTTAGAGATGCGATTAAATTATTTAGAAAAGAGTATTTAATAGTAAGAATGAGTAATTATTTATATTTTTATTTTGTTCCCCTATTAAGATTAATATTAGGCTTATTTGTTTGGACAATTATGCCATATGCGCAAATTTTATTAAATTTTAAGTTAACATTATTATTTATATTATGCTGTATAAGACTTGGAGTATATTTAATTTTTATAGCGGGTTGATCTTCTAATTCTAATTATGCAATATTAGGGGGATTACGGGGGGTAGCTCAAGTTATTTCCTATGAAGTTAGATTATTTTTAATTTTTTTATCGGTCATTATTTTAGTAATATCTTATAATTTTTTAATAATGAGAGTTTATCAGGAAGTTATTTGATTTTTATTTATTTTATTTCCTCTTTCTTTATGTCTATTTTCTTCAATATTAGCTGAAACTAATCGATCTCCTTTTGATTTTGCTGAGGGGGAGAGTGAATTAGTTTCTGGGTTTAATGTAGAGTATGGAAGAGGAGGATTTGCTGCTATTTTTTTAGCTGAGTATTCGATAATTTTATTTATAAGAATATTATTTAGTTTGATATTTTTAGGGGGTAATTTATTTAGTTTATTTTTTTATTTTAAATTGATAGTTTTAGGGTTTATATTTATCTGAGTTCGTGGTACTTTACCACGTTATCGATATGATCAGTTAATATATTTAGTTTGAAAAAAATATTTACCTATTTCATTAAATTATTTGATTTTTATATTTGGGGTTATAATTTATATTTGTAATATTTTTAGTATAAAATTAATCAAAAAATAGTTTATAAAAATAATAATTTTGGAGATTATAGATAAATAGTTTATTTTTTTTTGATTAAATTAATAGAAATTAGTAATTCTTTCTTAAGTTTTCAAAACAAATGCTTTATCAAGCTCATTAATTAGTGATTGATTAAGTTATTTCATAATTTATTGATTAATGGAGATAATAAAAAATATCTAAAGTAATTAATAGTAATTAATTGTCTTAAAATAATATAAGGCGGTTCAACAGGACAGGCTCCAAGTCAGGTTAATAAGAAAAAACAGTGGGTAAAATTTCAAAATAAAATTTTATTAAGGGGATAAAACTGGTTTCCTCGAATTTTTTTGAAGGAGGAGAAAGGTAGGATTACTAAAATTAAGATTGATATAATTAAAGCAATTACACCTCCTAATTTATTAGGAATAGAGCGAAGAATAGCGTAAGCAAATAAGAAATATCATTCAGGTTGAATATGAATTGGGGTAACTATGGGATTTGCAGGGATAAAATTATCTGGATCTCCCAATTTATTAGGAATTCATGAAATAATGAAAATTAGAATTATAATGCTAATAATAAATCCTAGAATATCCTTTCATGTGAAGTAGGGGTGAAATGGAATTTTATCGTTGTTATTGTTAATATTGAGGGGATTTCTTGAGCCAGTTTGATGAAGAAATATTAAATGAATAATTATAAAAGCAAGAATTACAAATGGTAATAAAAAATGAAATATGAAGAATCGATTTAAGGTAGCATTATTTACTGAAAATCCCCCTCATAATCATTGAACGATTGAGTTTCCCCATAAAGGAATAGCAGACAATAAATTAGTAATTACTGTTGCTCCTCAAAAAGATATTTGTCCTCAGGGGAGGACATATCCGACAAAGGCGGCTATTATTGTAAGAAAAAAAATTATAATTCCTACTATTCAAACATGGGTAAATTTAAAAGATTCAAAATAAAGTCCTCGGCCAATATGAAGATATATGTAGATAAAAAATAAGGAGGCTCCGTTAGCATGTAAAGATCGAATTATTCAACCATAGTTGACATTTCGGAAAATATGATTTACTCTGTGGAAAGCAAGTTCTGTATTAGTTGAATAATTTATCGTTAAAATTAGTCCTGTAATAATTTGGATTATTAAACATAATCCCAATAAAGATCCCATATTTCATATATATGTAATATTGGATGGGGTTGGGAGGCTGACTAAAGAATCATTAATGATTCTTATGATAGGATGGTTAATTTTTTTTTTAAAATAGTGGGGTTTCATTGGTTAAAATTTTATTCGAAAGGGTCCTTGAAATAAGTTAGAAATTTTGATTGAGATTATAAGTATCATTAAAAGTAAGGTTATTAATAAAATTGATAGTCATAAGGAAAAATTATTATATAGTTTTCTTAAGTTTATTAATGGCTCTATTTCATTATAATATAAATTAAAAGAGGATGAGAAAATTTTTTTTTGGTTGTTAGTAAAAATATTTATATATTTTGGATTATATATGAAATTAAAAATTAATAGGGCTATAATTGTTAAATTAATTGCTAGGATAATTTTTTTTATGCTAAAGATTTTTATTTTATTTCTAGTAAGATTGGAGATGTAAAGGAAAAGAATTATTAATCTTCCAATAATAATTAGAAATATAATGTAAGAAAATCATATATAGTAATTTAAAGAATTTATTAGTAAACAAATTAATGTATTTATAATGATTATTAAAATAGTTATTATCAATGGGTGAGCTGAATTTATTATTATAAAGGAAATAATTATTATTAAGGAAGATAATAATTTAATTATTTTAATAAAATTTTTAATTTTATTAAAGTTTTAAATTAGTAAATATTTTTGGTTTACAAGACCAATGTTTTATCTTAAACTATTAAAACTAATGAAAATTTTTAATTTTACTATTGTAATTTATCTTTATTTAGTTGGGAATTTTTTGTTTTGTTTAAATCGTAAGCACTTATTAATTATATTATTAATATTAGAATTTATTATTTTAAATTTATTAATAATATTATATTTAACATTGAGAATAATATTATTTGATTATTATTTTATAATATTATTTTTGATTATTTGTGTGTGTGAGGGGGTATTGGGAATTTCAATTTTAGTTTATATATTACGAATTTATGGAAATGATTATTTTAAAATTTATAGAATTTTTTAATGTTAAAAATTATTTTTTTATTGGGTAGCATGGTAATTTTATGTTTTTTTAAAAAAATGTATTGATTAGTTCAGAATTTATATTTTTTTGTATTTTTTATGTTTGGGGTTTTATCCATAAATGTATTTTATTTTAATAATTTGTCTAATATGTTTGGGATTGATTTAGTTTCTTATAGATTAATTTTATTAAGAATTTGAATTTCTAGCTTGATGATGATAGCGAGAAGTTTAGTTTATGAAATGAATTTGAAGACTATATATTTTACAATTAATATTTTATTATTATTAATTTTTTTAGTTTGTTCTTTTAGAGTAATAAATTTATTTATATTTTATTTATTTTTTGAGAGTTCTTTAATTCCTTTATTGTTGTTAATTATGGGTTGGGGATATCAGCCTGAGCGTATTATAGCTGGAGTTTATTTATTATTTTATACTTTATTTGTTTCTTTACCCTTATTATTGGGAATTTTTTATATTTATATAAATTTAAATTCTTTAGAGATATTTATGTTTTATTTATTAGATTTTCAAAATATATTGGTGTATTTAGTTTTAATAATAGCTTTTTTAGTAAAATTACCAATGGTATTTGTTCATTTGTGATTACCCAAGGCTCATGTTGAGGCACCAATTTCTGGTTCTATAATTTTAGCTGCTATTATATTAAAATTAGGTGCTTATGGTATGATTCGGGTTTTAGTTTTATTGCAGTCAATGAGTTTTAAGTATGGGGGTTTTATTTTAAGATTTTCTTTGTTAGGGGGGATTTTTATTAGAATATTGTGTTTTTTACAGGTAGATTTAAAATCTTTGATTGCTTACTCTTCAGTGGTTCACATAAGAATTGTTTTAGGGGGTTTAATTAGAATAACTTATTGGGGGTTTTCTGGGGTTTTAATTTTATTAATTGGACATGGATTATGTTCTTCAGGATTATTTTGTTTAGTTAATTTAAATTATGAACGTCTTATAAGACGAAGTTTATTAGTTAATAAAGGAGTTTTAACAATTATACCTGGGTTAAGATTATGGTGATTTTTATTATTAATTTCTAATATAGCAGCTCCGCCATCTTTAAATTTGATAGGAGAAGTTATATTAATTAATAGATTAATGAGTTGAAGAGGGTTAAATATGTTATTATTAGTTTTATTATCATTTTTTTCAGCAGGTTATTGTTTATATTTATTTACTTATAGTCAACATGGAAAGTTTTTATTAAGAATAAATAATTATTATAATTGTAATTCTCGAGAGTATTTATTATTATTTTTACACTGAGGACCTTTAAATTTTTTAATTTTAAAAATAGATTTTATAGTTATATTATTTTAGTTAATTTATTTAAATAGTTTAAGTAAAATATTGATTTGTGGAGTCAAAGATGTATTGTTATATTTTAAATAATCTATTTGTCGTGATATTTAATTATTTTTGGTATTTTACTTGTAAGCGGGATTTTTTTATTTTTTTTAAGAATTTTATTTATTTTTAATAATTGGGTAATTTTTATTGAGTGGGAAATTTTTAGTTTAAATTCTATTGAATTAGTTTATGTTATACTTTTTGATTGAATTTCATTAATTTTTATAAGATTTGTAGTAGTTATTTCCTCGATAGTTGTTTATTATAGAAAAAGTTATATAGGTCAAGATATTAATAAAAATCGATTTATTTTATTAGTATTATTATTTGTTATGTCGATAATGTTGATAATTGTTAGACCTAATATGGTTAGAATTTTACTGGGTTGAGATGGATTAGGATTGGTTTCTTTTTGTTTGGTAATTTATTATCAAAATGTTAGTTCTTATAATGCAGGAATATTAACTGTTCTTTCTAATCGAGTGGGGGATGTAGCTATTTTAATGTGTATTGCTTGAATGTTAAATTTTGGTGGTTGAAATTTTTTTTTATATTTAAATTTAATAGGTTTTAGTTTATTTTTTATTTTAATTGGGGGGTTGGTAATTTTAGCAAGTATCACTAAAAGTGCTCAAATTCCTTTTTCTGCTTGATTGCCGGCTGCAATAGCAGCTCCAACACCAGTATCAGCATTAGTTCATTCTTCTACTTTGGTTACTGCTGGTGTTTATTTAATAATTCGGTTTTTTGTTTTATTTGAGGGTTCGTTTTTATTGAATTGAGTTTTATTATTAGGAATAATGACTATATTTATATCAGGAATTAGTGCAAATTATGAGTTTGATATGAAAAAAATTATTGCTTTATCTACATTGAGACAATTAGGATTAATAATGAGTATTTTAGGACTGGGGTTTCAAGATTTAGCTTTATTTCATTTATTGATACATGCTTTTTTTAAAGCATTATTATTTTTATGTGCAGGGGTTATAATTCATAGATTTAAAAATTTTCAGGATATTCGATTTATAGGTAATGTTGTAAAATATTTACCATTAACTTCTAGATTTTTTTTAATTTCTAATTTGTCCTTATGCGGAGTTCCTTTTTTAAGAGGATTTTATTCTAAGGATTTGATTTTAGAAATATCTTCTATAATAAGATTTAATTTATTTGTTTATGTAATTTTTTATATTTCCATAGGATTAACTATTTGTTATTCTGTTCGATTATATTATTATTGTTTTATAATTAGTAATAATTTTTTTTCTTTGGTTAATTTAAATGGGGAGGATTATGTAATAATAAAGAGAATATTATTGTTATTAATTAGAAGAGTTGTAATGGGTTCAGTTTTTTTTTGGTTTGTTTTAAATTATTTAAATTTTATTTATTTAAGAAATTTTATAAAATTTTTAATTTTTTATATGATATTAGGGGGGGTTATAATTGGAAGTTTTATTACTTTTAATTTTAAATTTTTATTGGGTTTTTGGTTTAGAAATCTTTTTATTGGAAAAATGTGATTTTTAAGAATTTTATCTGTTTATGGGATAAATTATAAAATTTTAGAATTTTCTAATTTTATAGTAAAAATTTTAGATTTTGGATGATGGGAGTATTTAGTCAGAGTAAATATTTATAAGAATTTAATATTAGTTATTTTAGTAGTTCAAAAAATTCAAAAAAATTTATTAAAAATTTTTATGTTATTATTTATTTTTTGGATTTTATTTTTCTATGTTTGAGTATTTTATTTAAATAACTTAATTGAGAGTGTAATATTGAAGATATTAATGTGGTATATATTACCTTTAAATAAAAATAGAAATATTAATGATTTAAATTCACTATGATTTAAGTTAGCAGCTTAAAATGTATATTTCTTTAATTGGAATATTAATTCAATTATATCATTAACAGTGATTTACCTCTATTTTGGTTTCAATTAATTATTTTAAGATAAGTTATAGAAGATAACATTTTTTGAGTGCAAATCAAATGTTTTAATTAAACTATTTTCCTGTTATTTATAATAATTTAGTTATTTTTATTACGATGAAATTGTAATGTTTTTTATAAACTAATAAATAAGGTTGAAGTTAAATAAGGAAAATAATTTTCAAATTTTTAGGTCGAAACTAAATGCTTTTAGCTTCTTATTTAGTTATTTAGTTCATTCCAATATTCCCTGATTTCATTCATAAAATAATCCTATTAATAATAGGTATATAAAAAATATTATTGTGATAAGTCAGTAAGTTAAGTTAGTATTATTTCAAGTGATTACTATAGGTAGAATTAATGTAATTTCTACGTCAAAAATTAAAAAAATAATAGTAATTAGAAAAAAATGAATGGAGAAAGATAAACGAGCTTTTGATTTTGTATCAAAGCCACATTCGAATGCTGATAATTTTTCAATATTTGCAAATTTTTTTTTAGAGATAATTAGACAGATTATTAGTATGATATTAGAAATTAAACAAATGATAAAAAAATTAATTAAATTAATATGGATTATTTACATTAAAATTTAATCTTTTTGATTGGAAGTCAAATATACTTTATATATTATGTAAATAAGATCTTCATCAGTATAGGAAAATATAGAGGAATAGTCAAACTACGTCTACAAAATGTCAATATCAAGCAGCAGCTTCAAATCCGAAATGATGAAGGTTGGAAAAGTGATTTTTATTTAATCGAATTAGACAGATGAATAAAAAAATAGTTCCAATAAGAACATGTAATCCATGAAATCCTGTTGCAATGAAAAAAGTTGATCCGTAAATTCTGTCAGCAATGGAAAAGGGGGCTTCAAGATATTCATAAGCTTGTAAAGATGAAAAATAAATTCCTAATAAAACAGTGATTGTTAGACTTTGAAAACTTTGTGAAAGATTATTTTGTAAAATTCTATGGTGGGCTCATGTAACTGAAATTCCAGAGGTAAGTAAAATAATTGTGTTTAATAGTGGAATTTGAAATGGGTTAAATGCATAAATAGATTGGGGGGGTCAGATTGAACCTAATTCAATTCTTGGGGTAAGATTATTGTGGAAAAAGGCTCAAAAAAATGAGATAAAAAAGAAGACTTCTGAAACAATAAATAAAATTATTCCGTATTTTAATCCTTGGTGAGTTTTTAGGGTGTGATAGCCTTGGAAGGTTCCTTCTCGTCTAATATCTCGTCATCATTGATATATTGATAGTAATATGACAATTATTCCTAAGGTTATAATATTTATTTGATAGTGATGAAATCATATAATGAATCCTGTTATTGAGATTATGGCACTTATAGCACTAGTCAAGGGTCATGGGCTATAGTTTACTAGGTGAAATGGATGGTTTGAATGGGTTGACATTAGTTTACTTCATTAGAATATAAGGTTCTTAAGATTGAAAAGACATAAGCTTGGATAATTGATACAGCAAATTCTAGGGTTAGTAGAATAGTTTGTCTGAGGATGAGGGTAATTAAGATAACATTTTTTAAGTTAATTATAGAGCCACTCATAAGGGTAACTAATAAGTGTCCTGCAATTATATTTGCTATAAGTCGAATAGCTAGAGTTAGGGGTCGAATTAGAATTCTAATTGTTTCAATGATCACTATAAAAGGTATTAAAAGAGAAGGAGTATTTTGAGGAATTATATGAGCTAATATGTGTGTAGTATTGTTTAATCACCCATAAATCATAAATCTGAATCATATTGGAAGGGCTAAGGAAAAAGTTATTGAAAAATGTCTAGTTCTAGTGAAAATATAGGGGAATAACCCTAAAAAATTATTAAATAGAATTAATGAAAATAATGAAATGAAAATTAATGTTGATCCATTGAAGGAATTTATTCCTCTGAGGGTTTTAAATTCCTTGTGAAGAGTGTTGATAATGAAAGTTCAAATAAAATTAGTTCGCGTGGGAATTAGTCAAAAAAAGCTGGGAATTAGAATAAGTCCTGAAAATGTTCTTAGTCAGTTTAAGTTTAGGGAGAAGAAATTTGAAGATGGGTCAAAGATTGAAAATAGATTTGTTATCATAATCAGGATTTTAAATTAATTTTAAAATTAATTTTATTTGAGTTTGAGGGGGTTACTTGGGAGATAAAGGAATAGTAGTTTACTATGAAAAAAATTGTTAAGGTAATATTGAATATTAGAAATAATAAGATTCAATTTATGGGAAGTATTTGTGGAATAAAAGAATATTTTAAAATAATTTAAACTTGACATGTTTATGTTATATGAATTTAACTAATTCTTTTCATTAAAAGTATTTGTTAATTTACTATTTTAGGCTTAAGAGGCCACATCTTACATTTAGATATTTAATGAGTTAAAATTTTTAATTCATTTAATAAATTGGTTTATAGAAACACTTTCTAATATGATTGGTATAAATCTGTGATTTATACCGCAAATTTCTGAGCATTGACCAAAGTAAACTCCTGGTCGATTAATAAAGAAGTTAATTTGATTTAGTCGACCAGGAGTAGCATCTGTTTTTACACCAGCTGCTGGAATAGTTCAAGAATGAATAACATCAGTAGCGGTTACTAAGCAGCGAATTTGAGTATTTATAGGAATTACTGTTTGGTTATCTACTTCTAAAAGTCGAAAATTATTTGGATTTGGGGAGTTAAGCATATAAGAATCAAAGTTAATTTTTTTAAAGTCTGAGTATTCATAGGATCAGTATCATTGATGTCCAATAATTTTTATTGTAATAGAAGGTTTATTGATTTCATCTAGTAAGTATAGAAGTTTTAAGGATGGTAAGGCAATGAAAATTAGAATAATTGATGGTAAAATTGTTCAGATTAGTTCAATTGTATGATTTTCTAGGATTAAACGGTCAGTGAACTTATTTATAAATAAGTTTATTATAATATAACTAACAAGAACAGTAATTATAATTAAAATGATTAATGTGTGGTCATGAAAAAAAATTAATTGTTCTATTAGAGGTGTTACTCTATTTTGAAAATTTAAAGTCAATCAGGTTTGAATTTCTAAAAAAAGATTGAAATCTTTATGATTGGGGTTTAAGTCCAAGGCATGAATTCTGCCATTTTAGAAGTGAGAAATTAAAGGTATTTCATTAAAGCTGTGTTCTGAGGGAGGTATAGTTTGAAGTCATTCAATGTTTGATGATAAATTTGAAGAGTAGATTAGTTGTTGATTATTAATTATTCTTTTTCATATTGTAAGTAATAAAATAAAAACTCTAATTAAAGAAATATTAGAGCCTAAGGATGAAATGATATTTCAGTTAAGATATATATCTGGGTAATCAGAATATCGGCGGGGTATTCCAGTTAATCCTAAGAAGTGTTGAGGGAAAAAAGTTATATTTACTCCGATAAATATGGTTAAGAATTGAATTTTTAATCAAAAAGAATTTATTTGAAGTCCTGTAAATAGCGGATATCAGTGAATAAATCCTGCGATAATAGCGAATACGGCTCCTATTGAAAGGACATAGTGAAAGTGGGCTACAACATAATAAGTATCGTGTAATATAATGTCAATAGATGAATTTGCTAAAATAATTCCAGTTAATCCTCCGACAGTAAATAAAAACACAAATCCTAGACTTCAAATTAATGATGGCGTATAAGAAATTTTTGAGCTGTGAAGAGTTGCTAGTCAACTAAAAATTTTAATTCCAGTTGGAATTGCAATAATTATGGTAGCAGAAGTGAAGTAGGCTCGAGTATCTACATCTATTCCAACTGTGAACATGTGATGGGCTCAAACAATAAAACCTAATAATCCAATTGTCATTATGGCATAAATTATTCCCAAGGTTCCAAAAGTTTCCTTTTTTCCTCTTTCTTGACTAATAATGTGAGAAATTATTCCAAATCCGGGTAAAATAAGAATATAGACTTCGGGATGGCCAAAAAATCAGAATAAGTGTTGATAAAGAATAGGATCTCCCCCTCCGGAGGGATCAAAAAAAGATGTATTTAAGTTTCGATCTGTGAGAAGTATTGTAATGGCACCGGCTAAAACAGGAAGTGAGAGAAGAAGAAGAACTGCTGTAATTAGAACTGATCATGCAAAAAGAGGTATTCGATCAAAAGAGATTCCTGGAGTTCGTATATTGATTATTGTTGAAATAAAATTTACTGCTCCTAGAATTGATGAAATTCCGGCTAGATGTAGGGAAAAAATTGATAAGTCAACAGAGCTTCCTGTATGAGCAATATTTCTGGAAAGAGGTGGATATACAGTTCATCCTGTTCCGGTTCCGTTTTCGACTAATCTTCTAAATAAAAGAAAATTCAATGAGGGGGGTAAAAGTCAAAAACTTATATTATTTATTCGAGGGAATGCTATATCAGGGGCTCCAATTATTAAAGGGACTAGTCAGTTTCCGAATCCTCCAATTATAATAGGCATTACTATAAAGAAAATTATAATAAAAGCATGAGCAGTAACTAAAACATTGTAAATTTGATCATTTTTAAGTAAAGAACCAGGTATTCTTAATTCTATTCGAATTAACATTCTTAAGGAGGTACCAATTATTCCTGCTCACACACCGAAAATAAAATAAAGAGTTCCAATATCTTTGTGATTAGTAGAAAATAGTCAACGATTCAAAGTAAAATGGCTGAAAAAAGTGATAAATTGTAAATTTATTTATAAGATTTAATGATCTTTTTTACTAATAGTTTTATATTCAATAAATGATATTAAATTGCAAATTTAAAGTAGTAATTTTACTAAAGCTTAAATTATTTAATTTATTAATAATTTTGAAGATTATTAGTTTAGTTTAACTTAAAACTTTTAGGTTATTTGATATAAGAAACTAATTATGATTAATGAGGAAATTGAGATATATGTTATTATTAAGAGTGAATAAAATTTAAAATTTTTAGTTTTTATTCATTTTAGTTGGAATGAATGAATTATTATTCTCAGGAAAAAAATTCGAAGGTAATAAAATAAATTTAAGAGAGCTATGGTAATTATGCAGAAAATAATAAAATAAATTTTATTAATTATAAAATAATTGATAATTATTCATTTTGGAATAAATCCTAAAAAGGGAGGAATCCCTCCTAGGGAAATAAAATTAATAAGAATTAATATTTTTCTTAGAAATCTTATTTTTAAAGAGAAAATCTGTATAATATGAAATAAATTTATTTGATTAAAAAATTTTATTAAAATATATGACAATAAAATATAATTTATTAAATAAATAATTGTTAAAGAATAGTTAATTATAATAGCTGAGATTAATCATCCGATATGATTAATGGAAGAATAAGTTATAATTATTTTTAAGTTTGATTGATTTAATCCTATCACTCTTCCCACAATTGTTGATAATATGATTGATATGTATATTAATTTGGGAATAAGACAATAAGAAAGAATTATTAGTGGAATAATTTTTTGTCAGGTTGATAAAATAAAACAATTTATTCATCTTAATCCTTTTATAACCTTGGGGTATCAAAAATGAAAAGGAGCGGCGCCTATTTTTATAATTAAAGTTAAATTAAGGATAATAATTATTAGTCTATTTAAAAAATTTGTAAAAAATCACTTATTGAGAATGTTTTTGAAGAAAATAACAAATAAAAAATTTAATGAGCCTAAAGATTGAATTAGGAAATACTTTATTATTCTTTCAGAGGTTAAAGAATTATTAGAACTTAATATTTGTGGGATAAAAGAAATTAAATTAATTTCTATTCCTAGTCACATGTTAACTCAAGAATTAGTGGAGATTCTAAATAAAGTTCTTCTAATTAATATAGATATAAATAAATATTTATGTAGGTTTGTATTTAATATTATTTAAAAAAAAAGGATTTAAACCTTTATTAAGGAGGTATGAACTCCTTAGCTTTATTAGCTTATTTTTTATATTTTAATGTACGATGCATATAAATTTTTGAAATTTAAAGGTTAGTTTAATTCTAAAAATATAATAAAGGTAATTTTAATTACATGATTTATTCTATCAAAATAATCCTTTTTCAGGCACTTTATT